AAAAATTCTTTATCCGTTAATAATTCGATTTAGATAAAATCATGAACCAAATTCGGTTATTTTAACTTATTCTTAGCCTTAATAACCATATCAACATGAATTTTTTTGTGAGTCATCAATTCCAATTAGAATTGGATAGATGAATTTTTTAAAAGAGCGATTCAGGGAACAAGTGATTCCCCCTCCTTACCAGTTGCTCCTCAGACTGAATCCTCTCATTCTATAAAACGAATCTTATTCGTGGATCTTATCTTGTTAGTCAGATTGATTTTTTAAATTAAAAAATCAATATTTTGTACTTTTCGAATTTCTATATGCATATGCAGTAAACGACTACAATATTCATTTTAATTAATTTTATTTCTTATTTTTTATCTTTATTCTTTCATTTTATTTATTTTTTTCTTTATTCGATTTTCCTTTATTATTCTATTTCTTTTGCCTTCAGATGAATAGAATATGAACTAAAACCCCAGAATATGTCTTTTCACAGGTCAAAGCAAGAAAGACACTTCAAATATTTTATTCTATTTACTTTTTATCTGTCAGAAAAGAAAAAGGAGATTTCCTCTTATTTAATTCAATGCAATATTAAATAATAATAGGAAACTTTCCATGAAATTTTTTTTTAGTTATTCTGCATTATATTGTCTTGGTGTAATAAAAATATGGTGTATGCATCGATATGGAAAGACTTGGTCCATGAAACCATTATCTGATAGATATATAAATTTGATTATCTATTTATACATAAAAGATAAATCTTATATACGTATAAAACTATCAATATAAAATGGATCTTTTGGTCTGGAATTAAAGAAAGATATTTTAAATCTTTCTTATATGTCTTATGTTGTCACTTCAAAAAAACTTTTCTGCGGAAGAAGGGAATAGTGATTTATTCCTATTTATTCCTATAGAATAACTAGGGACAAAAACAAGAAAATGGAATCAGAAATATCGACAAATTTTTTCAGAGTCTAATAATAATAAAAAAAATATGAAAATTAAAGAAAAAGCGGATAGCGGATCTACTGTTCCAATTTCATTATATCGAATTTTACTATTCATAATAGTAAATAGAGTTATGATTCAATGGGTTAGGTCCACTTACTTTTTCTTTTGTTGATTTCTAATCTAAACTTTACGGTTAATTTCATTTTCGCAATTTAAGAACCAGCTTATCTCAGTATAATATAATCTCAGTATAATATAATAAACAAATCTTCAACTTTATAACTATAATTCTTATACTAAAATTCATTCTAAAATTATATAATAATATAGAAATTTTAGAATGAATTATTAGAGTTTTTTGTTTATTTTTCTTTTTATTACAAATATCAACAACATCTCTATTGTCCTTTCAAATCAAATAAAAATACTACCGCTGGAGTTTTTTTGAAAAAAAGGCCAAAGCCCTTTATCGGATTTGAACCGATGACTTACGCCTTACCATGGCGTTACTCTACCGCTGAGTTAAAAGGGCCCATTTGATCCAATTCAGGAATGAGCCACTATGCGGACAACATATATCTAGGGAACTAGATTAGAAATCAAATCTATGTAAAGTAAATAGATTTATTATTAATTAAATTCAAATTAATAAGTATATATATATTATTAATATAGTCGGCGATAGAGATATGCCCATCCCCCTTACTTACCAATGAGGTAATCAATGAATGAAAGCGGAAGAAGTGGGGTTTAACCCTCCTTTACGGCTTGCTGGGAAATCAATCATTCCATTCCTTGAAAGGAAAGAATCTTTCGTATTATTTCTATTCTTCTATTCTATTTCTTCGATTTCTATTATTTTATCTATTTTATTATTTTTTTTTTATTATATTTTATTATATTTATATATTATTTTAAATATTTATATTATTGAAAATATTTAAATTATATTATTTAAAATATTTTCAAATCTTTTTTAAATTAAAATTTAAATTAAAATAAAAACAAAATAATTAGTAAAAAAAAAAAATAATTAATAAAAAAAAAAAAAAAGAATAAAAATTCCAATTGATATTAGAATGAATAATTCATGGATATAAATGACGAATCAAAAATAATCATGAAAGACGGAAAGATCTTTCAAATCTAATTAGACTATTTCGTTATATTGACAATTTCAAAAAACTGTTCATACTATGAGCATAATATGCTGACGGTCGGGCAACTGTGCCCCCATCGTCTAGTGGTTCAGGACATCTCTCTTTCAAGGAGGCAGCGGGGATTCGACTTCCCCTGGGGGTAGGGTATTACGAAAGGAAGTTGATCATGGATTTTGAATATAAAATATATTAAGTTAATATAAATAAAATATATTCAAATATATTAAGTTAATATAATAAGTCTGGAGTTGATTCTTCCTGGGTCGATGCCCGAGCGGTTAATGGGGACGGACTGTAAATTCGTTGGCAATATGTCTACGCTGGTTCAAATCCAGCTCGGCCCAATAATTCACTGATCCACCACGAAATGGTATAACCCCTTTGTTCTCTTGAAATGCTTGATACGTACAAAAGCGGACAAAAGTCAAAATTTCTGATATATTTTTACCTGTTATTTATTATTTATTTGATTTGCTCTATTTTTTTTTTTCCACAAATTCGGATCTTGCTCTTGATCCAGATTCATATCAGGATTTGTAAGTATAAAGTCTAAGAAAAAGAGAAATGGAAAGAAAAAAAGACTCTTTTTTCATTGAAAGATTGATTATCAATCGATTTGGGTTTGACATAATGAAAAAATGAGTAGTAATCCGTGTCGTTATCGCTAAAGTTTATATCCATGTGTTTAGCAATAGAAAACTCACGTCTCTGTTACAACGTGGCAATTCCAATCTAAAATCTAACTAGAAAGGGTTTGAATGAAATCATAAGAATATGTATGCTCTATACTTTATTTCATTTCTCTGGGATTGTAGTTCAATTGGTCAGAGCACCGCCCTGTCAAGGCGGAAGCTGCGGGTTCGAGCCCCGTCAGTCCCGACAGATCAAAATTCAATAATTTACTAAAATATATATATATCAAATTCTCTCTCCATTTTCTGTCAAACGAGGACAAATAGTATAATTTCATTTCAAAAGGGAACCTTATTTCCATTTCTTTCTTTTTCTTTTTTCTTATTTTTTATTATTTCTATTCTTATTTCTATTTCTTTTTTCTATTTATTTTCATATTTATTTTCGTTTTTCAGTTCTCATCAAAGCAAATAGAAATATGGGAATTTTCAGTTCTTCAACTAGTACCGATTGATAAAGACATATATGGATTAGTGCAATCATAGATAACATTATATTCAGGATTCCAAGAGATACCATACTGAGTTTGACTTTTTTGATTTCTACCGATTCGTGTAATGAAATCGAATCGAGTACCATATCTTTCGTGGCAGTCCATACACAAATCGAATTTGTATTTATACGATACAAATAAAATTGAATTTGGTAGAATATTCGATCTTTTTTATATTGTACTTGCCCTTGTCTTTATCACACTTTTTTTTTGTTTTACTTACAATAAGATTAGATCATTAACAAAGAGTTTAGAACTTAATTCCCCTTTTTCCATTTTGCTTCTATTGTTTCTTTGTTTGGGTTTGTTTATAACGAGTCTAAGTCTCAAAATAAAAAAACACGGTTAGATGAGACTTCGACAAATGGATTGTACTAAGGAAGGCGAGAATTTTATAGAAAAAAAAGAATGGAAAAGAATGAAAAATAAAGTAAAAAAGAAAATTCTCGATTATACCAGGAATCCATTTTTGGATTCGGTATGGATAAACGATCTTTCTATGTTATACTATTCAATTCTCAACGATAAATCGATTTGATAGCTCCGATATTGTTATTCATGATATTGATTCGATTCGATATCATCGAGATGGAATTCATATCATTGAATTTAGAGGCGAAAGATTTATCATCTCTATGGGATTAAATCCCGAGTTATTGCAAAGTAAAGAAAAACGAAAGAGTGAGACTATGGAAGTAAATATTCTCGCATTTATTGCTACTGCGCTGTTCATTCTTGTTCCTACTGCCTTTTTACTTATAATATACGTAAAAACTGTCAGTCAAAGTGATTAATTTGAATGAAACTTGACTTCTTAGTTCTTATTAATATCATCTTAGTTCTTATTAATATCGGCGATTAGAAAATGAAAAGGATTCCAATTTCGCCGTTTTAGATGAAATGAGCGGACTAGAATCAGCAGTATTCTATAAGATCAGATAGTATGGTAGAAAGAAAACTTTTCTTTCTACCATACTATCTATTTTTGTTATTCTAGTGTATACAGTTGTACTATATACAAATATATACTTAAATAAAAATATACTTAATGTAGATCAACCTAGAATATCATCTTTCTATCCATATTCATATATCTAGAAATCAATTATCTCTATGTAATGTACATAAAGCCCCAATTCTATTTCTTTTTTCTTCATTTGTGTTGATTCCAATTAATCTGAAATAGTCGAAAAGCAACTCTTACTCTTACAATTCGAATTCCTAGATTTCTAATTATTTTCAATAGAAATTACGGAATCGCATTTAACGAAAGAATAAAATAAATGAAAAGGAAAAAAAAAGAGTCTGGGCATATAAACATATAAATAAAAGAACATATATATTAAAAAAAGAAAATCAAGAAATCTTTTTTTACCATTTTGAAGAAGAAGGCAGAAGTAATTGATTGAGCAGTTAACAGATCATCCAAGGAAAAGAATTCTATAAAAACCTTTTCCGGTGTTGAGGAAAAAGATTAGTAAAGTAAACCTCACAGATTTTTGAATCTTTTAAAGATTTGAATCATGATATGAAATGAGTCAAGTCAATAAAATATAGCATAAATCCAATTTCTAAAATTTTCTAAAATAAAATTTTAAATAATAAAACAAATACTAAACTAAGCACTAAGTGCGCAATATGTGACTTGTCGAAGAAGATAAGATATCTTAGATTAAAAGGGTATTATTCATATATTATTAATATATTATTCATAGAATACATTACTCCACCCGAATATAATCGAATATAATGAAGATCCTTTTAATTCAATTGAATTTGAATTCAATTTCAATAGTTAAATTAAAAAAGTCTTTGCAGAACGATCTCTAAAAGAATAAAAGAATCGGTACAGTTTGATTTCTGAACTCAATTAATAGTATCCTTAGAGTCCACTTCTTCCCCATACTACTAGTGAAAGAGAAAATGTAAAGACTACCATTAAAGCAGCCCAAGCGAGACTTACTATATCCATGTGAATTATGTCTCCTATCTATATGAATATGAAATAAATTTTCCATTATTCTTCACTAATACTAATAATAATAGAATAGCCGGCACAGAGTCAAAAAAGGGATTTTGCCCAATACCATTGATGAAAGAATTCAAGAAATAGAATTAATTAGAAGAAATTCTTCTATATTGCAAGAAATTCTTATAGGATTGCTAGTAGAATTAGAAAAGATTAAACACAAGGACAAAGAAAAACAAAATAAGGGCAAAACCCTGGGAAGTTGGAAGTGTTAATAAAATCTTACTAAGATAGAAGATTAATAAGACTAAGATATAAGATTAATAAGACCTAGTCTTTATTTTGTTGTTCTTCATTAAGTAAAAAATCGAAAAGTCTAGAATCAAAATGGATCGTTATCTATTACATACTCCTATTTCGTTTTTTTTTACATAGCCCTTTCTATTTGATCTAATCCTTAACGTTTCTCGATTTTCTCTGGAAAACAATTTGAAGACAACCTACTCCATTCTTGACTAGGAATTACCTAAACCAAAAAGAAATTCTTTCTTTTTGTACGTTATATAAAAATAGAAAAGTCAAAATGTATGTAAAAAAATAGAATAGATATGTATAAGTAAAATCCAATTATCTATTCAATCGATATTAGATTGATTAAATTCCTAAGTACTCAAGAATTTTTATGAATTTGTATACAAAGTATCTTCCGCGCTTTCCACAACTACTAATTCGATTTTCTATCCCGCCATTCAATCAAGAAACAGTCCCTATACATTAGTAGTAAGTATTGGGCGGCCTATTATATCAAGATTTACGGATTTCCTTTCATTACTATAAACTTTCCTTGACTCCTAAAGAATTTACAGTACTCTAGAAAACAGAACCCTCAGATGTTTAGAATCAAGGGAGTATCAAGAGTCCTTTTCCTCCGACTTCTTCTGTTGTGGACAAATTTGACAAATTATATCAACAAAACAGAAGATAATAGAATAGGTATTTTGCGTCTTTTGTTAATCAGGCGACACCCGGATTTGAACCGGGGAAAAAGGATTTGCAGTCCCCCGCCTTACCGCTCGGCCATGTCGCCAAAGTGCTAAAAAAAAGAGACGAAAATATTCCCTTTCCCTTTTTACTTGCATCTTGAAACATCTTTCAATCCCATTTTTTTAATCTTAATCCCTTTAAATGAATTTAAATGAAAAATGAATTTAAATGAAAAATGAATTTAAATGAAAAATGAATTTAAATGAAATATAAATAAAAGAAATCCTTCCTTGTTTTTGATTTGGATTGGATCTATCTTTTCGATTAATTTTTATAGTATCTTAAAACATATACTATCTAAACTTAAACCATAAAATATGGAAATGCCTTCCCCAAAATAAAAAACCAAATGTCAATTTTCATTCACAAAAGGAGACAAATTGGAACCATTAACTATTGAATGTGAATTCATAAACAATTCTTGGATTTGAATCTCCAATTGTATTTCTCTAATGCTAGGGATAGCAGAAAATTGAAATTGATATGTAAGTAAGGAATCAGTATTGATTTTTTTCAATAAAAAAAATCCTTCTCCATTTCAATTATAACAACAATTAGGAATATATGTAAACCCCAGACTGTAAATTCTTACACAGATAACTAATCGAATATCTGATCTGTCCATAATTCTGAGAGAAAATAGAACTTTTGATAGGGCATGACATGTGATGTCCAGAATAGATAGAACTGCAATATAAAAAGAGAGACACATATAGATAGCTATATATATCCGTATAGGGTTAAAAAAGGCCTTCTTTATCTTATGTTCTTATTATGCGCTTAAATCGTATTATGTGAACTCTACTACCAAAAATAGATAAAAATCTATCTCTTCTATGCAAACTATTTTGCTTTGAGCTTAACAATTCAAGTCACAAAAAAAACTACATGCTAAAAAAATCAACTTTCTATTGATTATATTGATTGTTTCTGATGATTAGGTCTTTACTTTAGCTCATCGAACAGATCAAATCCCGAATCTAGTTATTTTACCGGTATCTGTTATCCAATCGTATTGGAATATTAATATCATAATAATAGTCGAAATGGAATCACTTTTTGGTTTGCTATTCTATACGAAACTCCATAAGTCTAACTCAGTTAAGTAAAATTGCTCAATTTCGAATTTCGTTCCAATTTGATCTGTTGCAAATTCCAATTGGAATAGAAAATTCTCTTTATCT